GCTTAGTGTGTGACTCGTTAATTTTTTCTTTAACTTAAAAAAAAGTAAGTTTAGAGTTAGGATTTCTAAAAAATATAGACTGAACTCTACTATGAACTTAATAACCATATAAATAACCAACTTATTTCTTCGTATTGTCGAGATCCCAAGAAAGAGTCACTATATGACTGGATCAATCATATAGTTGTAGCAACTGAAATTTATCCCATAAAAATAAAAAAGAAATCTGATTATGGGTTGTGAGGCAAAAGTAAGGGATGTGGATAAATGGAAGGATGATAGAAAGAGAGAACAAAAATACCAATGATATATGATTCGAATATGTATGGTCTATGAATTATCTCATATAAAGGCAATGTGATAAAGCATCAATACTGAATATAAAATAAAATATTAGTATACAAAAAAAATTAAGTATAAAATAATAAAGAGCCTGGAGTTAATAGAAACTGAGAAGGTTGACCCGGGACCGAATTTTGTTGAGAGCTCCGTTGCAGAGTTCAGACCTAGCCATTAATGGAGAAGCTATAGGAACGATGGAACCTGTGACTGCATAGATTCTATTGAAAACGAATGCTAATGATTCATTGAGTGGGATGGCGGAACGAACCAAAAACAAATTGATTTATTTTGAGAAGTCATGGATTGGATTGAAGTTACGAATGAAGCAGAAAAGAGTCAATATTCGCTCGCGAAACCCTTGTTTATTGGATTACAATATTGTGTTTGGCGTAGTTCAATAGGGATATAAAAAAAAGAATGATTCGTTATAATTCGTTATAATATAAATAAAAAAAGCATTATCTATATTTACAAATAAATATATATGTCTAGCTTTGTATCTTGATTGTATTGTATATACAGTTCAACAAATTAAATATTAAAAACATTACTTAGTTTAGTGCATTATTTATTAGAAGTATCTAATATTATTGAATCATTTCATTCGCGAGGAGCCGGATGAGAAGAAACTCTCATGTCCAGTTCTGCAGTAGAGATGGAATCAAGAAACGACCATCAACTATAACCCCAAAAGAACCAGATTTCGTAAACAACATAGAGGAAGAATGAGGGGGATATCTTGTCGAGGTAATCATATTAGTTTTGGTCGATATGCTCTTCAGGCACTTGAACCCGCTTGGATCACAGCTAGACAAATAGAAGCAGGGCGAAGAGCAATGACACGATATGCGCGTCGTGGTGGAAAAATATGGATACGTATATTTCCCGACAAACCAGTTACAGTAAGACCCACGGAGACACGTATGGGTTCAGGAAAGGGATCTCCCGAATATTGGGTATCCGTTGTTAAACCGGGTCGAATACTTTATGAAATGAGCGGAGTATCCGAAACTGTAGCTAGGGCCGCTATTTCAATAGCTGCGTCCAAAATGCCTATACCAACTCAATTTGTTATTGCAGGATAGGGGCATAGAACTAAACAAAAACAAAAGGGTTATTTTATTTCATTATATTGAGATGAAAAAACAAACAACCACAGATTTCTTTATTTCTGGAAAGACAATATCTCTTTTTTCCTTCATTCTTTGCATTGACATTCTTTGCATTGAAATAACAGATAAAAAAAAAAGAAAAATGATATGATTCAACCCCAAACCCTTTTGAATGTAGCAGATAACAGCGGGGCTCGAGAATTGATGTGTATTCGAATCATAGGGGCAGGGAATCCCCGATATGCTCATATTGGTGACGTTATTGTTGCTGTAATCAAAGAAGCAGTGCCCAATATGCCTCTAGAAAGATCAGAAGTAATTAGAGCTGTAATTGTACGTACATGTAAAGAACTCAAACGTGACAACGGTATTATAATACGATATGATGACAATGCAGCGGTTGTCATTGATCAAGAAGGAAATCCAAAAGGAACTCGAGTTTTTGGTGCGATTCCTCGGGAATTGAGACAGTTGAATTTTACTAAAATAGTTTCATTAGCTCCCGAGGTATTATAAATACTAGTATTTGAAACTATAATAGTTTCGGGTATCAAAAATAGAGCAATTAATTCTTAGTAGATTAGGTCTCACGCATATACTTTGAATAAAAAAAAAAAGAAAAACAAAGAAAAAACATGTTGATTATATCAAAATTAGGAGACACCGATAATTCTAGTTCATCATGGGTAGGGATACTATTGCCGATATAATAACTTCTATAAGAAATGCTGACATGGATAAAAAAGGAACGGTTCGAATAGCATCTACTAATATCACCGAAAACATTGTTAAAATACTTCTGCGAGAAGGTTTTATTGAAAACGTTCGAAAACATCAGGAAAGTCAGAGATTTTTCTTGGTTTCAACCCTACGACATAGAAGGACTAGTAAAGGAGTATATAGAACTATTTTAAAGCGTATCAGCCGCCCCGGTCTACGAATCTATTCCAACTATCAACGAATTCCTAAGATTTTAGGTGGAATAGGGATTGTAATTCTTTCTACTTCTCAAGGTATAATGACAGATCGAGAAGCTCGATTAAAAAAAATTGGAGGAGAAGTTTTGTGTTATATATGGTGATCCTCCTCCGGTATCCTAATTTTACCTCTAAATTCCTATTTGTGAAATAGAGAATAGAGAGGAAAAGTGAGTTATATAACTCTTCCTCCATTAGTTGATACTTAAAAGGGGTTACCTGGAATGAAAGAACAAAAATTGATTCATGAAGGTTTAATTACTGAATCACTTCCCAACGGTATGTTCAGGGTACGTTTAGATAATGAAGATTTAATTCTAGGTTATGTTTCAGGAAGGATACGGCGCAGTTTTATACGGATACTACCTGGAGATAGAGTAAAAATCGAAGTAAGTCGTTATGATTCAACCAAAGGACGTATAATTTATAGACTTCGTAACAAGGATTCGAACGATTAAATGATTTTTTTAAACATTCCTTTCGTAGGGTATGGTATACAATTCGAAGTTCAAAAATTCAAGAGACTTATTTTCTTCCAAGGAGTAGATTCAGGGGTAAAGGAATGAGAAATATGAAAATAAGGGCTTCTGTTCGTAAAATTTGTGAGAAATGTCGACTGATCCATAGGCGTGGACGAATTATGGTGATTTGTTCCAATTCGAGACATAAACAGAGACAAGGGTAATCCTAAAAAAAAAGAACTTTCTTTCTAAAATGGGGATCCCTGTAAAAAAAAAGGGATCTGTTTTAACATGAAATGGATATCTCCGTATGTTTACATATATTTCTGACTCATATTTATGAGATAATAAAATATGACAAAACCTATACCAAGAATTGGTTCACGTAGGAATGGGCGTATTGGTTCACGCAAGAATGGACGTAGAATACCAAAAGGAGTTATTCATGTTCAAGCGAGTTTCAACAATACCATTGTAACTGTTACAGATGTACGTGGTCAGGTGGTTTCTTGGGCCTCCGCGGGTACTTCTGGATTCAAAGGCACAAGAAGAGGAACACCCTATGCTGCTCAAGCTGCAGCAGTAAACGCTATTCGTACAATAATTGATCAGGATATACAACGAGCAGAAGTTATGATAAAGGGTCCTGGTTTCGGAAGAGATGCAGCATTACGAGCCATTCGTAGAAGTGGTATACTATTAAGTTTCGTACGTGATGTAACACCTATGCCGCATAATGGATGTCGACCTCCAAAAAAAAGACGTGTGTAGAAATAAGAATTAAACAACTATCAAGAGAAATAAATGATTCAATAATCTGATCAAATTAGAATATTAGTATGGTTCGAGAGGAAATAACAGAATCCACTCGAACACTACAGTGGAAGTGTGTTGAATCACGAGTAGACAGTAAACGTCTTTATTATGGACGTTTCATTCTGTCCCCGCTTATGAAAGGGCAAGCCGATACTATAGGTATTGCCACACGGAGGGCTTTACTTGGAGAAATAGAAGGAACATGTATCACACGTGCAAAATCTGAGAAGGTACCACATGAATATTCTACAGTAGTAGGTATTGAAGAATCAGTACATGAAATTTTATTAAATTTGAAAGAAATTGTATTGAGAAGTAATCTCTATGGAATTAGAGACGCATCCATTTGTGTTAGAGGTCCTAGGTACGTAACTGCTCAAGATATCATCTCACCACCTTCCGTGGAAATAGTTGATACGACACAGTATATAGCTAACCTGACAGAACCAATTGATTTGCGCATTGAATTACAAATCAAGAGAGATCGCGGATATCGTATGAAACCCATAACTAATTCTCATGATGGAAGTTATTCTATAGATGCTGTATTCATGCCTGTTCGAAATGCAAATCATAGTATTCATTCTTATGGTAATGGGAATGAAAAACAAGAAATACTTTTTCTAGAAATATGGACAAATGGAAGTTTAACTCCTAAAGAAGCACTTTATGAAGCTTCTCGTAATTTAATTGATTTATTTGTTCCTTTTCTCCATGCAGAGGAAGAAAACATTAATTTCGAGGAAAATAAAAACAAGTTTACTTTACCCCCTTTTACCTTTCAAGATAGATTATCTAATCTAAAGAAAAACAAAAGGGGAATTCCATTGAAATATATTTTTATTGACCAATCAGAATTGCCTTCCAGGACCTATAATTGTCTCAAAAGGTGCGATATACATACATTATTGGACCTTTTGAGTAAGGGTCAAGAAAATCTTATAAAAATTGAATATTTTCGCATAGAAGATGTAAAACAAATATTGAACACTCTACAGAAGCATTTTGCAGTTGATTTACCTAAGAAAAAGTTTTAATTTGAAATCCATTATAATTATTTCATCTTCTTTTTTTTCTTTCAAAAAAAAAAGAAGAAAATTAGTTTTTCATCTTCGGCACAATCCATATTTTTACAGAATGAATCGTAATAAAATTAAGGTATCTAGGGGATAGTCACTTTAAAGTGACTATCCCCTAGATACCTACGCTACGGTATTTCACGGTTGAAGTTGAATCAATTTGAAAAAGACCTAAAGTTAAAGATTTATCAATAGGTAATGTTGCTCCAATACCTAACCAAAGAGCTACTGCGGTACCGATCAAAAAAACTGTTGTAGCTACTGGACGACGAAATGGATTTTGGAATTTATTCACATTTTCCAAAAATGGTACTATCAATAATCCTGTTGGTACTGAAACCATTAAAAGAACACCCAATAACTTATTTGGTACTGTGCGAAGTATTTGAAATACGGGAAAAAAGTACCATTCGGGTAATATTTCCAAAGGAGTTGCAAATGGATCCGCCGGTTCACCAATCATTGACGGTTCTAGAACTGCTAAGCCTACGTTACATGCAATAGTACCTAGAATTACTACTGGAAAAATATATAAAAGATCATTGGGCCAGGCGGGTTCTCCATAATAATTATGCCCCATTCCTTTGGCCAATTTAGCTCTCAATACAGGATCATTTAAATCAGGTTTCTTTGTTATTGGGATAGATGAATTCTTATGGATCCATCCCCCGAAGGAACCGGACATGATAATTTTTCATCATCCGGCTCGAGCAAGAATCAAAGGAATAACAGAAATAGATTCATATGATGAAATATATATATAATATTTCATACATATCCACACACATAATATAATTATAATGTATAATGACTCTATATAAGAAAAGATTTACCAGACTCAATTTGTAAACTATTCAGTGCAAAGAATTCAGTTCTTTCAGTTCTTAAAGAAAGGTAAATGCTCAATATCCAAGTAGGCTTACTAATTTGATCTTTGATCATGATTAAGTGCTTCCTGGATTGTCTCATGTCTTTTGGTTGGTGTTTATCCCCACAACATCTCGATTCTCGATTGTATTACATACAAAGTATTTACTTGTTACTAAATCTAATAAAGTCCAGCCTCTCTTTTTCTTTAGATCTTTTATTTCACTCCGATAGTATCATAAATCAGGTCGATGCAGAGGAAGTGAATGCATTTCTATACTATAAATAGATAAGTGAAATAGATAGATAGAACATAATCTGAATCATGCCACATCACTTAATTCCATATTCTACGGGATCTTGCGGAGCCTGTTCATGCATGACATGATCGGGTATGATCATAGAAAAGATTCTTCGCAAACAAACCAGCCTATCCTTTGATACGTAAGGTACTTACGTGGTGGTTGGATACGGAGACACATTTGATTGTGAATTCTAACGTGGCAGATAAAATCATATATCTGCATGGACCAATCAATAGTTCAAGTCACACACTCCCATAATCCATCTTCTCTTCGGAAAATCCACTTCAACTATTCATATAAAATAAAGAATACAATACTTCGGAGTTGAAGAGAAGTATCCAAACAATATGTCTTATTTTTTTTTTCAAAAATCCATATTTGTAGCAATGAAATACTATTTTCCTCCCCCAAATAATATATCATTTTTACAAATATCTATGATCTATCTTCTCTATAAGGGACCTGAAATACCTTGCTTACGTATCATTAGAAAGTGCATTAACATAAATACAGCAGTAAGAAGAGGCAATACAAAAGTGTGTAAACTATAAAAACGAGTCAAAGTGGATTGGCCCACACTAGCACTTCCACGTAATAACTCTACCAAAGGGGATCCTATTACGGGAATAGCTTCAGGCACACCCGTCACAATTTTTACGGCCCAATAACCAATTTGGTCCCGAGGTAAGGAATAACCAGTTACACCAAAAGATGCAGTCAATACAGCCAGAACCACGCCTGTAACCCAAGTTAATTCGCGGGGTTTTTTAAATCCACCTGTGAGATACACACGAAATACGTGCAGGATCATCATTAAAACCATCATACTTGCTGACCATCGATGAACTGATCGGATTAACCAGCCAAAGTTGGCCTCAGTCATTATGTATTGAACAGAGGAAAAGGCTTCCGTAACGGTTGGACGATAGTAAAAAGTCATAGCAAAACCCGTAGCTACTTGTACTAAAAAGCAAGTAAGTGTGATCCCCCCTAGACAATAAAATATGTTAACATGAGGAGGAACATATTTACTAGTTATATCATCTGCAATCGCCTGAATCTCGAGACGTTCCTCGAACCAATCATATACTTTATTGAGATAGGAACCCCCCCTCGAGAACCGTATATGAGAATTTCATCTCGTACGGCTCAAGCAGTAACACACAAATACTGATTTTCAACAGATATGTAATAAAAAGTTCAAAACTTCTTATCCACTTGATTCTATTTTGCCCGAAAATACGAAGTAACAAAAATCCGGAATTTCTTCTTTGTGAAAGATAATACCAAATCAAGTTGGCTCATCCGTCTTTCTTTATGTTGATCGTTACAGGAGTTTTGAATCTTCTCTTCCCTATTTTTTTTGTTATTTGATTTGTTGTTTTTTTGTACGTAATGCAGATTGACTCTTGTTTTACTATTAATATAATAGGAATTCTCTTGTTGAGACCCCATGAATCAATTGAAACCTCAGATTCATACTAGAACCACGATGATATTTAAGAAAGTCCCAAGCTAAACTCAAAGGTTTTCTGAGTAAGAATCCTTTGATCATCACTTATTCAATGAATAGATGTAATAACTCAACAAAATCTATAGAAAAGAAACAGCTGTATTTCGGTGAAAATAAGTCTGAAGGAAGAAAAATCGTTTGATTTCGGAAATACCTATTTTTTTGAGTCCGGTCGTGAAGTCTGAATAGTGAGTATGAATCATAGTTCAAATATTTCTTTTTTATCTATTCTATATATTATATTCCGTGCTCAAGATACTAGAATAAATATCTGACGGGGTAGAATCGCCTTGATAAAGATGACAGACTCATTCTCTGTATTATCAATAGGATCAATTATAACAAGTCACACACTCATATTCCGGAAATACCGAAACAAATAAATTCCACGGTCGAACTACCAGAATGATCTAGAAATCCGAGTTTTAAGTAATTTTTTTTTTGATTGAAAACCTAGGATCTTATGAACTTAACTCACTGAAATTCCATCCAGTAAAACGGAAGAATTATAAATTTCCAAAATAATAGATAGGAATACCGCAAATAAAGCTATTGCCACCCCCATAAGTGGCGTAGTACCCCAGCCTGGAGCTACTTTACCATATTCCGAATTCAACGGTTTTAATAAATCCCCTATAATAGTTCGTCTTGGCCCAGATCTGGAACTACCCTCTACGGTTTGTGTAGCCATAAATCCTATTTTATTTAATCATTGGTTGAGATCTGTTGACTTTGTATACCATTCCGTTGTAGTTGTAAATAAACGATTAAACGATCTTATTGTAGATCCATTGTATTGTGATCTTAAAATCATCTAAAAATAAATGGAAACAGCAACCCTAGTCGCCATCTTCATATCTGGTTTACTTGTAAGCTTTACTGGGTACGCTTTATATACCGCCTTTGGCCAACCTTCTCAACAACTAAGAGATCCATTCGAAGAACACGGGGACTAATTGAAGTAATGAGCCCCCCATATTGGGGGGGCTCATTACTTCAATTAAGATAATGAAAAATTATTTTATTTCATTTTTTTAGTCGGAACCTTAGGTGGTTCTCGAAAAAAGATAGCGAAAAAAATTATACCTAACGTTGAGACTAAGAGGAATGTATAAACCAATGCTTCCATAGATTCGATTGTGATTTACAATTATAGCTTCCACATCTATTCCTATTCATTTGGGATCATTTACCGTATAAAGAAAGTGAAAGAGTAAAAAAAAAAAAAAGATGGTGATTCAAGTCAAAATTTATTCAGTACACTGTCTTTAGTACACTATATCAAATAAAACAAAAATATATAAGCGGAAGATACCCCAACAATGTTGTATCAGACTGCTTGTCTCCGTGTAGTTGGATCTCCAATTTTTTGGAATGTTCCAAATTCCACTTGAGCATCCAAATCTGGATCAATACCAGCAAAAACATCTCTGAACAAGGTTCTAGCGCCATGCCAAATGTGTCCGAAAAAGAAGAGCAGAGCAAATGAAGCATGCCCAAAAGTGAACCAACCCCTTGGACTACTACGAAAAACACCATCGGATTTCAAAGTAGCCCGGTCTAATTCAAAAATTTCACCTAATTGGGCACGTCTAGCATATTTTTTCACAGTAGTGGGATCACTATAACTGACTCCATTGAGTTCGCCACCATAGAACTCAACAGTTACACCTACTTGTTCAACACTATATTTTGATTCTGCCCTTCTAAAAGGAACATCGGCTCTAACAATTCCGTCTACATCTACCAAAACTACCGGGAATGTTTCAAAAAAGGTAGGCATACGACGTACAAAAAGTTCATGCCCTTCTTTATCTCTAAAGATGGGGTGTCCTAACCATCCAACAGCTATTCCATCCCCGTTGTCCATTGAGCCTGCTCTAAATAATCCCCCTTTTGCAGGATTATTACCAATGTAATCATAAAAAGCTAATTTTTCGGGAATTTTAGACCAAGCTTCCGATAAACTCAGATTTTCGGCCAGTCCAGCCCCAACTCTTCGATATATTTCTTGCTGGAAGTATCCCTGATCCCACTGATAACGAGTGGGGCCAAATAATTCGATTGGGGTAGTTGCTGAACCATACCACATAGTTCCGGCAACTACGAAAGCTGCAAAAAAAACAGCAGCGATACTACTGGAAAGCACAGTTTCAATATTTCCCATACGTAATCCTTTGTATAGGCGTTGAGGTGGACGAACACTAAGATGGAAAAGACCCGCTAATATGCCCAATGTACCCGCTGCAATATGATGAGAGGCTATTCCCCCCGGAACAAAAGGATCAAAACCTTCCACACCCCATGCTGGATTTACAGATTGTACTTTTCCAGTTAGTCCATAAGGATCGGACACCCATATTCCGGGACCATACAAGCCTGTTACATGAAATGCGCCAAAGCCAAAACAAGCCAACCCTGAGAGAAATAAATGAATTCCAAAGATTTTGGGCAAATCCAAAGAGGGTTTTCCCGTACGTTCATCGCAGAATATTTCTAGGTCCCAATACACCCAATGCCAGATAGCTGCCAAGAAGCACAAGCCGGAAAACACAATATGTGCCCCTGCCACACCTTCATAACTCCAAATACCCGGATTCGTTATAGTTCCCCCTGAAATACTCCAACCACCCCATGAATTGGTTATTCCTAAACGGGTCATGAAGGGTATAACAAACATACCTTGCCTCCACATTGGATCAAGAACGGGGTCAGAGGGATCAAAAACTGCTAATTCGTATAGAGCCATCGAACCGGCCCAACCAGAAACCAGAGCGGTATGCATTATATGGACAGAAAGTAATCGACCGGGATCATTCAATACGACAGTATGAACACGATACCAAGGTAAACCCATGGAGATACCCCTTTATCAAAAATAAATAGACACTATGTAACTTTATCGCATTGGAAAAGACTATACTATAGTACCTAACCTTTACAGTGGATTCTGTCTTAGAAAGGATTAATATTTATTCCGTTCCCTTGAAAATAAGGGAACAATTCTGTTCATAAGAACAAAGAGAAGCAGATCTATTCTATACTATACCCGATGAGTACGAATACGCAATGGAAGGATTGATCCTATTTTGGGGGAACGAGTGCATAGAAACTTATTTATCATTCGAACGATCGATCCTTTCATTAAAATTTTTCTTTATTCAATAAGTTTTCCCTTCTAATTTAGGGATAAAATAGAATAAACAGAAAAAAAAAGGATGATGAAGACAATAAACCCATTGTTACGTTTCCATATTAAAGTGAAGTATAGTGCTTAATTTTTTTGTTTAATTTAATGCCTATTGGTGTCCCAAAAGTACCTTTTCGGAGTCCTGGAGAGGAAGATGCGGTTTGGGTTGACGTATAGTGCGACTTGTCAGACATATTGGGTCATATGGGATTTACCCCGTTCTCTCCCCCGATCGAGATATTCTATGCTTCGCCCAAGAAATATTGACTGTCAATTATTTGTAGCGTGAAGTGCAATTAGATCAATTTATATTCGGGATCAACATTATCAATTAGAAGTAGAAGAATTTATGGTTGACTTAGACCGATAAAATATTCAGGCTCCGTTCAGAAAATACCAAATTGGTAATATATCTACAATTACCACTTGTATAATAGATGAATACAGCGAATAGTTTGTGGGAAGGCAAGTAAAGCATGAAACGAATTGAAAAAACAAGAAGTGGTACTGAAATTATTTGCCCTATATGTACAAATGGAATTCGGACAGATCTTTACCCGGAGTAGAACATGAACCTAAAAGAATTGAAAAGGCCCATTCAGGAACAAGAAAACGACATTGTGATTTAAATCGTGATGAAACAATACATCAATGAGAGATTAGTTCAATAAGTTCAGTAAATTCTTTTTTCTTATTTTATAGTTTTTATAATATTAGGGCGGGGTCCAAAAAACTTTTCTTTTTTTTTGAAAAATAGAAAAAAAGAAAAACAAACCCTTTCATTCCATTTTAAAACCTGTTACAAAAAAAAGAAATGGGACTGGAATCGACACATTGATTTTTTTTCGCAATTTTTTTTTTGAACCGTATGCATCCAAAGGTGCACGTACGGTTTCTGAGGGATACAATTTTGTCCTAATCAACCGACTTCATCGAGAAAGATTACTTTTTTTGGGCCAAGAGGTTGATAATGAGATCTCAAATCAACTTGTTGGTCTCATGGTATATCTCAGTATAGAAGATGCTACTAGGGATCTTTATTTGTTTATAAACTCTCCCGGCGGATGGGTAATCCCAGGAATGGCCATTTATGATACTATGCAATTTGTGCCACCCGATGTACATACAATATGCATGGGATTAGCCGCTTCGATGGGATCTTTAATTCTAGTCGGAGGAGAAATTACCAAACGCCTAGCATTCCCTCACGCTTGGCGCCAATGAGTTTGTTAAAAAAAAAAGAAGACTATGCCTTCGCCATATCGAATATGAATTATAAGTAATAATAGCATGGCACTTTGAGTTCGATATGAACAAACCATTATTGTTTTTTCATAACATGAGGTTTTGTATCGAGATAGTAATATGAAATAAAGGTTATTTTCGATTTGATCTTACGTGTCGGGAGTACATTTCAGCGTCACAAACCACTTTTATTCCAAACCGGAAGTCTCTTTCTGATATTCATTTTATTAAAGAAAGAGTATAAAAATGAAAAAAAAAAACGATCATTTTTCCCTATTTGATCATATCAGAAAGAAACTTTGGGATTGCTAAATCATAGACGAGATAAATATAGAAAGCAACAGAGCCATCATAGTATTTTATTACTCCAACGAAAGGAAGGGTGGTAAATGGATCATTCAACGATCTGGATCGGATGGATTATATTTCCCTCGTCTTTTGAGAGAAGAGGGTCAAATTCAATTCCATTGTAGAGCCGTATGCAATGCAAAAAGATGCCTGTACGGTTGTTCAATTCTATTTTTTTCTTATTCTTATTTTTTATCCCTTACTTTAGCCCAATTATGGGAAATAGAAGAACATTCATACTGTTATATCAGTAACATCAGGGTTATGATTCACCAACCTGCTAGTTCTTTTTATGAGGCACAAGCAGGGGAATTTATCCTGGAAGCAGAAGAACTACTAAAACTTCGTGAAACACTCACAAGGGTTTATGTACAAAGAACGGGCAATCCCTTATGGGCTGTCTCCGAAGACATGGAAAGGGATGCTTTTATGTCAGCAACAGAAGCCCAAGCTCATGGCATTGTTGATCTTGTAGCGGTCGAAAATGAAAATACGAATGATTTCGTGTAAATCCATGATTCCATTTCAAACCATAATTCGAATTTTCTTTGATTGGACATTGAATAGAAATAATTCATAATAATCAACCATCCGGTTAAGATCGATCTAAACCAAACTATTCTATAATTCTATATATATGATATGCCAACTATTAAACAACTTATTAGAAATACAAGACAGAAAATAAGAAATGTCACGAAATCCCCCGCTCTTCGAGGATGTCCTCAGCGTCGAGGAACATGTACTAGGGTGTATGTGCGACTCGTTCAGATCATGAACTCGAACAAATGAGACAATTTTTCTAGTATCAACGATCAATCAGTACCAATGAATAGGATAGATAGATTCGAAGAAGGCTATTTACTCTCTAAAACTAAAAAGAAAGATCTATCTCCTATATTGTGTATAGAATTTTTGGTTTCCATTGGTGCAAATCCAATCAATTCGATTTGAGATGAGAAGCACTTCTCCATTGGTAGCAAATGATTATCCATTAAGCGGAGGAAATGCTATGATTATGCTCTTATTCTTGAAAGAACGGACTAATAGGGTCAGCTACCTAGCCAACTTTCATAATTAAATACCGTCACTATATGGATAACTCTTATTGTGAAAAGATATATTACTGTATAATTGATGGGTAGAGCCAAAGGGTGTGAACTATACAAGTTCACAATAACATTTGATTAAATGACAGAAGAGGCTCCGGTGTATAGAAAGTACCTAACCGTTTAAGAAGTAACCATAGAAACGATGAAACTCACTATTTTTTTTTTAGTATCAGTAGAATTTCTTATTTCCAGGTCAAATGTCTGGAAGGAATAAAAAATCGTGGTTGGGAAGGTCATAGTAGCAAAAGCCCTGGTAATTTATTTTTTATATACCGGAATAATCCGCTTTGTTATTAATCGAACGGAGGAGGGAAAAAAAGAATGACTGAATGAAGAGAAATCCATTAGTTATTCATTAAAGTTTAATTTGATTCAATGACCAGAGTTAGACGAGGATATACAGCTCGGAGACGTCGAAGAAAAATTCGTTTATTTGCATCAACTTTTAGAGGGGCTCATTCAAGACTTACTCGAACAATTACTCAACAAAAAATGAGAGCCTTAGTTTCTTCTCATCGAGATAGAGGTAGGCAAAAGAGGGATTTTCGTCGTTTGTGGATTACTCGTATAAATGCAGTAACTCGCGATAATGGGGTATTCCCAAGTTATAGTAAATTCATACACAATCTGTACAAGAGGCAATTACTTCTTAATCGTAAAATACTTGCGCAAATAGCTATAGAGAATAAAAATTGCCTTTACATGATTTCGAATAAGATCTCTCAAATAAAAAAAAAGATTATAAAGTAATATACAGGAATGATTGAAACAAAATTCCCCGGAGAATGAACTCCGGGAAGATAGAATGAAAATAAATTAAGATACTTATAAGTAGTAGGAATGAACGAAATCTTTCAATACAAGAAGGATTTTCCCTTCTCCATTTTTTTCTTAAGAAAACATCAATTTGAGCTTGAGAGTTTTGAGTCAATTGAAGGGGTATGCCTATTTATTTCTGGTTCTAGGACCAGTAGTTCGAGGGATCGACTCGGCTCTCTCAAATTGTTTCTCATTATTAAGAAAAGGTAACAAAGATAAAATACGAGCTTGTTTTATAGCAATAGTAATTAATCGTTGTTGTTTCAAGGTCAATCTATTGACACGTCTAGATAATATTTTTCCTTGTTCACTAATAAATCGACTAATTAAACTCATGTTTCTATAATTGATTCGATCCCCCGATCCAATTGGGGGCAAACGCCTACGAAAAGATCGCTTGGATTTACGAAAGGGTTGCTTGGATTTATCCATGGGTTATTTTATTCCTTATCTCGAAAATTCTATTTCTTTATTCATTTTAGATCCGACCGAATAGCGTTTGATTATATATGTTGTTATATATTGTGTTGTATATATGTTAAGTTTTTCCTTTCCTCTTCCTGCTCCTTGGAAAGATCGTACACATGTTCCTTTCGATCTATTTCTTTATTTCTCCATGAATCGTATGTGTGCGACAATAGCGACAAAATTTTCTTAATTCTAATCGATTGGGTGTATTGTGTCGACTCTTTTGAGTAATATATCTAGAAATACCCGGCAATTCTTTATTGATACCATTTCGGACACAACTGGCGCATTCCAAAATAACTCTGACTCTGACATCCTTACCCTTGGCCATGAACCTCCTTTTGATCGACTTAAATTCTTCTATTTTCGATCCGAACCGAAGAAGAAGAAAAGAACAAAAAAATCAATAGAAGTTACTAACTAGAAATTCCATTTCTAAAGATTTGGTTGTAATTAAATTAATATTAATTGAGTAATAATTAAGTAATACAATTACTTTCGAACCAGCATCCTACTACCCTAATCTCAGTATTTCATTTAAGTATCTTTTTTCTCTTATGATTTGATTTCGTGGAGCCTGCCCATAGAATATATTGGACTCACATTTCTATTTCTGTTCTCCAAAATTCAATCTTAGATACACTGCATTTTTCTGAGGTTCAATACACTTTTTCTTTCCTATCCTAAGAACTAAACTAAAAAAGAGGAACGCAATTTTAGTCACGTAGAAATTATCTTTAATTCTCCTCATTTCTTTGCATATCAATAACTAGAATGAAAAAAGGGGAATAATAAGGCATCCGGGAATAAACGATTAATTTCTATCAAGAGACCCGCCAAAGACCCAAACCATAGAGTAGTTAGTACAGGAGCCGTGGAGAGATATGTTTTTATATCTCGCATTGAAAATCCTCCTTCTTTATTTTAGTTTAGTGTAAAACATATATGATCAGATGCTGTAGTTCAAGATCATTTGTATTCAGTCTTATGTGGAATTCTTAACTAAGATGAATATGTACAATGAACGAACCAGTAGGTGAGATTTTCCTATACCTAAAAGTCGGAACAGATGACCCCCTCTTCCTGAGCATTACAAATAAATATTCATTCTTTTTTTATAGATTAGTTTGAGATATATATTTTTATAGATTAGGTTGATATATATATATCTTTTATTATATGAAAGATGAAAGAAAAAGAAAAAAAAAAAGGACAGAAAAATTGTATATAGATAGAGGAGAAAATAACGATCTGGAAAACAAGACAAGGATTTTGTACAATGCCACTGTACAACAATTTGGAAAGGGATGTAGCGCAGCTTGGTAGCGCGTTTGTTTTGGGTACAAAATGTCACGGGTTCAAATCCTGTCATCCCTACCTATTACTTCTTCTATAGGAAGTAAGGAGGGATTATTTTAAATCGATTAAAATTTGATATAATTTTGCCGTATTGCATACTATACGTATATGTATGCAATGTGTATTGGAGTATGAAAAATCCTTTTCTTTACAGTCGTATCTCGGATCATAAGAAAGCGCTCTTAGTTCAGTTCGGTAGAACGCGGGTCTCCAAAACCCGATGTCGTAGGTTCAAATCCTACAGAGCGTGATTCTGTTTATTTTATGTCGAATCACAATAAAATAACTTAATCTTAATAAAGTTGAATTACAATTTGTATTTGACCTCCTCTTTGCAGGAGGTCAATCAAAAAAAGAAATATTACTCAATTAAAGGTCCAACTGATCACCGCGTCTGTATTGTAAATATGCAGTTACAAATAATCCTGCCAAAGTAATAGGAATTAGACCTAAGACGATTCCAAATAGAAAAACTTCAATCATTTTGATTTTTTTGTTTTGAGGAGAATAAAAATAGAAGTAAGATCTATTTCTAAATATTAATCTGAATTATTCATGAATCTCAATGACTAAGAACTGGAAATTGATGTGGAAAGGAATCATACAATACCCGCACAATTCTGGCGAAATATTTATTTTTATGAATTGGTCATTAAATTCATTTCAAATAAGTTGCATCTTGTTCAAACTAATTAATAGAGCCGAGGTTATAGTTAAAGCAGCTAGCAGAAAACCGAAATAACTAGTTATAGTAAGCATGAAAAAGCTAAATTAACTTAACTATATTTTTTTTGCTACATACATTGATAAAACACTTACCTAAGTTTCCATTTTTGTCGAATATGATGGTAAGAAAACAAACAATTGACAGAAAATTAGTTCCAATTGAAAGTTTTTAATTTATCAGTCATTAATTTATCAGTCATTATGGATGGCCCCGATGACTTGAAAGAAGATAGAGTGAAATAGATAGAATAAAATCAATCAATTCATCGACGGTAACATCGACCGATCTTTCCATTCCGAATCAACAGGTTCATTGTTCAATTCGTGAGTTGGGTTTGGGTATAGTAATAAGAATTATGTGTGTCGTGTAACTTGATTACAAAATAAGATTATACTTAAGAAAAAGTCATTTTGGAATGAAAGAATTAGATTTGAAAAGAACTTCAATTTTGATTATTTCTATTCTTTTTTCTTTTTCAATATAATTAAATCCATTTTGTTTGGAGTGAACGACCCGATATCACCTTTACTTTTTTTTTCATCAAATAGGACACTACTATTATAGTAGATTTATTGTATGACCAACCAATTACTAAAATTGAAATGAAAGGATTCGAACAAAAAACTTTTAACCCTAATACTAATAAGAGTAAAGTAAAAAAAAAGAAAAAGGCGGCTTATATATTTCGCATATAATATAATTGAATTGTACGAATATGATAATATCTTTCATGAATTATTAGAACCCAGTGATTCACATT